TCGTCAAGAATTCCTGACTATTGCATGGGAAGAGATTCATCTTAGAAGCATTTTTCCCTTCCAATATTTTTCTATTGGAGCTTCCCTCATTCCTTTTATCGAGCATAATGATGCGAATCGAGCTTTAATGAGTTCTAATATGCAGCGCCAAGCAGTTCCCCTTTCTCGGTCCGAGAAGTGCATTGTTGGAACTGGGTTGGAAGGCCAAACGGCTCTAGATTCGGGGATTTCAGCTATAGCCGAACGCAAGGGAAAAATCATTTATACTGATACTCACAAGATCCTTTTCTCAAGTAATGGGGATACTCTAAGCATTTCATTAGTTATGTATCAACGTTCCAACAAAAATACTTGTATGCATCAAAAAACTCAGGTTCGGCGGGGTAAATACATTAAAAAGGGACAAATTCTAGCGGGCGGTGCGGCTACAGCTGGTGGGGAACTCGCTTTAGGAAAAAATGTATTAGTAGCTTATATGCCATGGGAAGGTTACAATTTTGAAGACGCAGTACTAATTAGTGAACGTCTGGTCTATGAAGATATTTATACTTCTTTTCACATCCGGAAATATGAAATTCAGACTCATGTAACAAGCCAAGGTCCTGAAAGAATTACTAAGGAGATCCCGCATTTAGAGGCTCATTTACTCCGAAATTTAGACAGAAATGGAATTGTGATGCTGGGATCTTGGATAGAAACAGGTGATATCTTAGTAGGTAAATTAACACCTCAGACAGCGAACGAATCGTCATATGCACCGGAGGATAGATTATTACGAGCTATACTTGGCATTCAGGTATCCACTTCAAAAGAAACTTCTCTAAGACTACCTATAGGTGGAAGGGGTCGAGTTATTGATGTGAGATGGGTCCATAGAAAGGGGGGTTCCAATTCTAATCCAGAAAGAATTCGTGTATATATTTTACAGAAACGTGAAATCAAAGTAGGTGATAAAGTAGCTGGAAGGCATGGGAATAAAGGTATAATTTCTAAGATTTTGTCTAGACAAGATATGCCCTATTTGCAAGATGGAACGCCCGTTGATATGGTATTCAACCCATTAGGAGTCCCCTCACGAATGAATGTGGGACAGATATTTGAATGTTCGCTCGGGTTAGCGGGGGATCTGCTAAATAAACATTATAGAATAGCACCCTTTGATGAGAGATATGAGCAAGAGGCCTCAAGAAAACTAGTGTTTTCTGAATTATATGAAGCCAGTAAGCAAACAAAAAATCCATGGGTATTTGAACCCGAATATCCGGGAAAAAGCAGAATATTTGATGGAAGAACAGGATATCTTTTTGAACAACCTGTTTTAATAGGAAAGTCCTATATCCTCAAATTAATTCATCAAGTTGATGATAAAATTCATGGACGTTCCAGTGGGCATTACGCACTTGTTACACAACAACCCCTTAGAGGGAGGGCCAAACAAGGGGGACAAAGAGTAGGAGAAATGGAAGTTTGGGCTCTAGAGGGATTTGGTGTTGCTCATATTTTACAAGAGATGCTTACTTATAAATCTGATCATATTAGAGCTCGTCAAGAAGTACTTGGTGCTACGATTATTGGAGCAACAGTACCTAACCCAGAGGGTGCTCCAGAATCTTTTCGATTGCTCGTTCGAGAACTACGATCTTTGTCCCTGGAACTGAATCATTTCCTTGTATCTGAAAAGAACTTCCAGATGAATAGGAAGGAAGCTTGATCTCAATGAATCCTAATTTCGATTCTATGATCGACCAGTATAAACATCAACAACTTCGAATTGGACCAGTTTCCCCTCAACAAATCAGGGCTTGGGCAAAAAAAATTCTACCCAATGGAGAAATAGTTGGAGAGGTGACAAAACCCTATACTTTTCATTATAAAACCAATAAACCGGAGAAAGATGGATTGTTTTGTGAAAGAATTTCTGGACCCATAAAAAGTGGGATTTGTGCTTGTGGAAATTACCGAGGGATTGGGGCTGAAAAAGAAGACCCGAAATCTTGTGAAGAATGCGGGGTGGAATTTGTTGATTCTCGTATACGGAGGTACCAAATGGGATACATCAAACTGGCATGTCCAGTGACTCATGTGTGGTATTTGAAACGTATTCCTAGTTATATTGCGAATCTTTTAGATAAGCCTCTTAGGGAATTAGAGGGCCTAGTATATTGCGATGTGTGATTTGATCGAAATTTTCATTTGACAGATTTGGACTGAGAAACTGTCATCTCATTCAATCTGATTGGGATGCCCCCGGCTCTGACATGTATCTTGGGAGGAGGAACATGAAGCTCAGAATTATGGGTGCATTCAAGACTTTAAAATGGAAGGAAAGGGGAATTGATCCATGGTCGATTCCGTAACAGATAATATAGGAATAGTTAGTTATACCTCGTGAAAAAAAAAGACTTTTTGTGGAATTATACATTCCATTTCTTTGGGAAATAAATTCTGTTCAGACAAGCGAATATGACATGGTTACGGGAGCCTATATATCGCATATATG